TATGTGAAATATTGTAATGGGGGTGAGGATAGTCTAAATTGTCTTAATATCTTCAGTGTTGTATTTCGCATCAAGTTATGTTAACTATGGAATATTGTAATTATTACAATTAAAGAAAATATAATTTGAATTAAAATAGGTTAATATTGTAATTATTACAATTWAAGWAAATATAATTTGAATTAAAATAGGTTAATATTGTAATTATTACAATTTAAGTAAATATAATTTGAATTAAAATAGGTTAATACTCGAGGTTTAGTCCTGTTTTCGGGGGTTTACAGGAATATTAGGAATCTTAGGAGTATTGGGGGGTAGGGGGGTTTAACGCGCAAAACCCAGGGGGAAATATCATAGAATATTGTCTAGAAAAAAAAATATTATGCACTTGATATCTAAATATGTGGGATCATTAATTGTTACAAACCTTCTCATACATGATACCACCATTACCTCCGGAATACAAGGAAATGTTCTACCTTCACTTTGAAATGTTTTCGTTATGCACGGGGATGTAAAATGAAAGGAAGCTAAAAAAGATTAACCAATTGTCCCTTAGAAGGAACGCCCGGCATGTGGGGTAAAGGTTAACTTATGTATTACCACCATTAACTTATGCCTGATAAAGTTCATGCAATGGGGTTTGATTATGGTTATGTACCTGAAATAGGAACCAAATGCCAGTAATAGTTCATCAAAGTGCTACCCCCACATTTTATTTGTCCTTGACCATCATTAACTCGCATGCATTCAGGAATCAAATTTTGGTGGTTTCTTACTACATTAAAGTTCTGAATTTTATGACGAGATGTTGGGGACTTGGTATATCTTTATCTTATAAGTTTGAATAGCTCGGTCTTAAACTTACTTTTAAGGGAAATTTCCTTGATTTAACTTGTTATGTTCCCGTTCTCGGTAAATATAAATGTATTATGAAATATATTTAGTTAACTAGTATTACCTGTGGATTGTATAGCAATATATGGTGTAAATACATAGTTAGTTATTGTCGCTTGGGTGTTTTCTCTTTTGTAGCTATAGATTGGGGTAAATAATATTATATAAACAAAGAATAGTTTAGTTTAGAATCCTGGCTTTGGGAGTCAGGGGTGGGAGTTAAAATCTCCTTTCTTTGAGCACTAGGGAGGGATTTAACCTCCGGCATCCGGCTTACAAGACCGGCGCTCTGGCGCTGAGCTACTAGGGCATGTTCATTCAAGGGCTTTATTTTCTAGTCAGCCTGCAAGGGGGGAAAGAACCAAGAATAGGAAGAAGTAAAGGAAGGAGGCTACTTGTCCAATAATGATAAATGGGTGTTCTACTGGTATTCCACCAATTCATGTTAGGATCATTACGTCCGCTACTAATATTCAGAATAGGAATTGTGTTAGGGGTCGGAATGTTAGGCCTCGTTGTTTTGATGTGTGTAGGATAGGAACAACTATTAGTACTAGAATGGATGATAGGAGGGCTAGGACTCCACCAAGTTTGTTTGGAATGGATCGTAGAATGGCGTAAGCGAATAGGAAATACCATTCAGGTTTAATATGTGGTGGCGTGACTAGGGGGTTTGCTGGGGTAAAGTTGTCGGGGTCTCCTAATAGGTTGGGGGAGAATAGTGCTAGGGAGATTAGGGCTAAAAGTAGAGCAACAAATCCTAGGAGGTCTTTGTATGAGAAGTATGGGTGGAATGAAATTTTATCTGCGTCCGAGTTTAATCCGGCTGGGTTGTTTGAGCCTGTTTCATGGAGGAATAATAAGTGGATAATTGTTATAGCTGCAATAATGAAAGGGAGTAAGAAGTGGAAGGCGAAAAAGCGTGTTAGTGTAGCATTGTCAACTGAGAAGCCACCTCAAATTCATTGAACGAGTGTATTTCCTACATAGGGTACGGCAGAGAGGAGATTTGTAATGACGGTAGCTCCTCAGAATGATATTTGGCCTCAGGGGAGGACGTAACCTACGAAAGCAGTTATCATTACAAGAAGAAGAAGGATTACTCCGACGTTTCATGTTTCTTTGTAAAGGTAAGATCCATAGTAAAGTCCTCGGGCAATGTGCATGTAGATGCAGATGAAGAAGAATGAAGCTCCGTTAGCATGTATGTTTCGGATTAGTCAGCCGTAGTTTACGTCACGGCAGATGTGGGTGACGGATGAGAAGGCTGTTGCGATGTCAGATGTATAGTGTATTGCGAGGAACAGACCTGTTAGGATTTGAGCTGCTAAGCAGAGTCCTAGAAGTGAGCCAAAGTTTCATCAAACTGAAATGTTTGATGGGGCAGGTAGGTCAATTAGTGCATCGTTGGCGGTTTTAAGGAGGGGGTGGGTTTTTCGTAGGCTGGCCATTAAGAGTTCTTGTAGTTGAATTACAACGGTGGTTTTTCAAGTCATTGGTCCTGGTTAGAGTCCGGGCAGGAATTATGACTTATTTTATGTCTTTGTTTTTGTTTGGGTTAGTTCTTGGTTTGGTTGCGGTTGCATCTAATCCGTCTCCTTATTTTGCTGCTTTAGGGTTAGTAGGGGTAGCGGGTTTAGGATGTGGGGTTTTGGTTGGGTATGGGGGTCCTTTTTTATCTTTGGTGTTGTTTTTAATTTATTTGGGTGGAATGTTGGTAGTATTTGCTTATTCTGCAGCTTTGGCTGCGGAGCCTTATCCTGAGAGTTGAGGTAGTCGGTCTGTAGTTGGGTACGTTGTAGCCTATTTGGTAGGTGTTTTTATGGTTTCTAGTTATTTTTGAGGGGGGTGGTATGAGGTTTCTTGGGTCCCAGCGGATGAGTTGAAGGAATTTTCTGTGTTTCGAGGTGATGTAGGTGGGGTTGCGTTAGTGTATTCTTTAGGAGGTGGAATGTTAGTGATTAGTGCTTGAGTGTTACTTTTAACCTTGTTTGTGGTGTTGGAGTTAACTCGAGGTCTCAGTCGAGGTGCGCTTCGGGCGGTTAGGTAAGGGTTAATAGGATGGCAAGGGTAAGGGTTAAAAGGAACAAGGTTAGGTAGGTTTTGATTATACCTTGTTGGGCGTTGCTTGTTGTGGTTACTAGTGGAAGATGAATAGATACTAGGGCTTTTGGTCCTGTTTTTTCTAGTCATGTTTGATCTACTATTTGGCTAGCAATTGATTGGCCTAGAATAAGGTTTATTTTTGGGGCGAGCCGATGGACGATTGCTGGGAAGAACCCTAGTATGTTTGAGAAGTGGTGGGATGTGAGGTTAGGGGTGGGTTTGAATTGTTTGCTTGTGAGTGTAGCTAGTTCTAGGGCAATTAAGAGACCGAGGATTGTGACGATTAGGGCGCTAAGTTTTAGGATTGGATGTATAGTCATAATAGGGGTTTTGATAGGGAGGATGTTAGAGGTGATTAGGAGACCGGCAAAGATGCTTCCTCAGGCGAGGCGTTTGATTGGATTGATTGTTGTTGGGTCATTCTCATTGATGGGTGATAAGGAATTAAACCGAGGATGGCCTAAAGATACAAAGAATACTACGCGTAGGCTATAGATGGCTGTGAATGATGTAGCTAAGAGTGTAAGGGTAAGGGCTCAGGCGTTTAGGTAAGAGGTGTTTAGGGCTTCAATGATAGCGTCTTTAGAGAAGAAGCCTGCGAGGAATGGGGTGCCTGTTAGGGCGAGGCTGCCAATTGTAAGGCAGGTGGATGTGACGGGAACTAGTTGATGTATACCTCCTATTTTTCGAATGTCTTGTTCATCGTTTAGACTGTGAATGATAGATCCAGAACATAGGAATAGTATGGCTTTGAAGAAAGCGTGGGTACAAATATGTAGGAATGCTAGTTGGGGCTGGTTAAGACCGATGGCTACTATTATTAGGCCTAGTTGACTTGATGTGGAGAATGCAACAATTTTTTTGATGTCATTTTGTGTTAAGGCGCAGGTGGCGGTGAATAGGGTTGTTAGGGCTCCTAGACAAAGGCAAATTGATAGTGCGGTTTGGTTATTTTCTATTAGTGGGCTAAGTCGAATTAATAAAAAGATTCCTGCGACAACTATTGTGCTGGAGTGTAACAGGGCAGAGACCGGTGTGGGGCCCTCCATTGCAGAGGGTAGTCATGGGTGGAGTCCAAATTGGGCTGATTTGCCGGTGGCGGCAAGAATTAGGCCGAGTAAGGGAATAGTCAGATCTAGGTCTTTGGATGAGGCAAATATTTGTTGTATTTCTCAGGAATTCAGGTTTATTGCCATTCATGCTATGGCTAGGATTAGCCCGATATCTCCGACTCGGTTATATATTACTGCTTGTAAGGCTGCGGTATTGGCGTCTGCCCGGCCATATCATCATCCGATTAGCAGAAAGGACATAATTCCGACTCCTTCTCAGCCAATAAAAAGTTGGAATATATTGTTAGCTGAAACAAGAATGATTATGGCTACTAGAAAGGTGAGCAGATATTTAAAGAATTGGTTTATATTAGGATCTGCATGTATGTATCATGATGCAAATTCTAGGATGGATCAAGTTACATAAAGAGCGATTGGGATAAAAATAATAGAGTAGTGGTCAAATTTGAAGCTGATATTAATGTCAAATGTTGATGTGTTTATTCAGTTTCAGTTAGTAATAATTGTTTCTGCTCCTTCGTTAAGGAAGAGGAAGAGGGGGATGAGGCTGATAAAGAAGGCTGTTTTTACGGAGTTTTTTACGTGGGACAGGGCCCAGGTGGTTTCTTTGGGTGTGGGATTAAGGGTTGTGAGAAGGGGGTAAATTAGAAGTGTAAAAATGATTAGTAGGCTGGAGGTTATTATTAGTGTGGTGGGGTGCATAGCTTCTACTTGGAGTTGCACCAAGAGTTTTTGGTTCCTAAGACCAATGGATTAGCTATTATCCTTTAGAAGCGCGAGGGAGCCTCGGGGTTTAACCGAGGGGATAAGAATTAGCAGTTCCTATTGCTGTCGAGCCTCTCTCGGTGGACAAGAGGGTTTTAACCTCTGTTTTCAGAATCACAATCTAATGTTTTTGTTAAACTATGTCTACAGGCGATTCATCCTCAAATTAGCTCGGGTTTGAGGATGAGGAGGAGGAGGGGAATTAGGTGTAAGGTTATTAAGAGGTGTTCTCGAGAGTGTGATGGTTCTAATATAATGATATGTGGGGGAAGGGGGCCTCGTTGTGTTATTAGGAATATATACAGTGAGTATCCTGCGGTAATTATTGTTCCTGCTCCTGTTAATAGGAGTGATCATCAGGATCAGTTGAATAGTGAGGTGATAATTATTAGTTCTCCCATGAGATTGGGGAGGGGTGGGAGTGCTAGGTTGGCTAGGCTAGCGATAAATCATCATGTGGTTATTAGTGGTAAAATTATTTGAAGACCTCGTGCCAGTAGTATGGTTCGGCTATGGGTTCGTTCGTAGTTGGTATTAGCTAGGCAGAATAAGGCAGATGATGCGAGTCCGTGGGCAATTATTAGTAGAAGAGCTCCTGTGAATCCTCATGGCGTTTGGATTAGGATTCCTCCAACTACTAGTCCTATGTGACTGACGGATGAGTAGGCGATTAGGGATTTTAGGTCTGTTTGTCGTAAACAGATGGACCCTGTTATAATAATACCTCATAAGGCCAAGATTATGAAGGGGTAGCTTAGTTCTTTAGTTAAGGGGTCAAGTACTACGAGTATACGTATTATTCCATAACCTCCTAATTTTAGTAGGACGGCGGCTAGGACTATTGAGCCGGCTACGGGAGCTTCAACGTGGGCTTTGGGAAGTCAAAGGTGAACACCATATAATGGTATTTTTACTAGGAATGCGATTAAGCAGGCTATTCATCATAACTTGTCTCCTAGAGAAGTAAGTTGAAGGGGTTTAGTGTATTGTAGTGTTAGTATAGATAGGGTTCCTGTGTCATTTTGAAGAAGTAGGAGGGCAACTAGGAGTGGGAGAGATCCTATAAGGGTGTAGAATAGGAAGTATGTGCCGGCATTAAGTCGTTCTGTTTGGTTCCCTCATCGGGTAATAATAATGAGGGTTGGGATTAAGGTGGCTTCAAATATTACGTAAAATATAATAATTTCTGTGGCGCTGAAGGCTATGATGAGAAAGATTTGTAAAGTTGTGAGTAGGGAGATGTATGTTCGTTGGCGGTTGTGTGGTTCAGTTTTTGTGTGGTTTTGGCTTGCTAGAATTATTAATGGGAGAAGTCAGCAAGTGAGGACAAGTAGGGGGGTTGAGAGAGGGTCGGTTGCTATATAGGGGTTTAGAGTGGATCATCCTGTCTCTGATGAGTTTTTTAATCAGGTTAAGCTGATTAATGCAATGATCAGGCTTTGGTTTAGAGCGGTGGGCCATAGCCACTTAGTGGGAGAAAGTCAAATTGTTGGGATTAGTATAATAGTTGGGATTAAGATTTTTAGCATTGTAGAAGGTTGAGGCTTTGTAGGCGATCAGTTCCGTGCGTGCGTGCGGTTGCTACTAGGAGGGCTAGTCCTGCGCTAGCCTCACATGCAGAGAATGCTAGAAGGAGTATAGGGGAAGCTGAATACACAGTGGAGTCTAGTTGAAGGGCTCATAGGGAGAGGGCAATGAATAAGGACAGTATTATTCCTTCCAGGCATAGTAGAGCAGAGAGTAAGTGGGTTCGATGGAATGTCAGTCCAATTAATCCTAGCATAAAAGCAGATGAGAAGGCAAAGTGAGCGGGGGACATAAAAATAGGCAATTATGGACTTAAACCATAAGTTTTTGAGCCGAAATCAAATGTTTTTATTAGACTAACTGCCTATTCGGCTCATTCTAGTCCTCCTTGAGTTCATTCGTAGACTAGGCCTAGGGTGAGTAGAAGAAGAATAGTAATTGCTCAGGTAAATGTAAGGAGGGGGGAGTTTAGTTGATCTCCTCATGGGAGGGGGAGAAGGAGAGCAATTTCTAGGTCGAAGAGCAGAAATAGGATGGCCACTAAGAAGAAGCGAAGAGAAAAAGGAAGTCGGGCTGTTCCTAGGGGGTCGAAGCCGCATTCGTATGGTGATAATTTTTCGTAGTCTGGGTTTATCTGTGGAAGTCAGAATGAGACAATTGTCAGGATAACAGAGAGGATAGCGGTAATGGCGATGGTTATAAGGACCAGATTCATTATCTTTCCTTGGAGTTTAACCAAGATCGGGTGATTGGAAGTCACTTATACTAACTTTGTACTAGAAAGATTATGAGCCTCATCAGTAGATAGAGATGTAGAGGAACAATCATACGACATCTACGAAATGTCAGTATCATGCAGCTGCTTCGAATCCAAAGTGGTGTTCGGATGTAAAGTGATATTGGATTTGTCGGATAAGGCAGACAGCTAGGAATGTGGAGCCGATGATGACATGGAGACCGTGGAAGCCTGTGGCCACGAAGAAAGTGGATCCATAAACTCCATCTGCAATGGTAAAAGGGGCTTCGTAATATTCTATGGCTTGTAGGAAAGTGAAGTAGAAGCCAAGTAAAATTGTTAGAGTAAGGGATTGAATTGCTTGTTTTCGTTCTCCTTCCATAATGCTGTGGTGGGCTCAGGTTACTGTTACACCTGATGCTAGGAGAACGGCTGTGTTTAGAAGAGGGACTTCAAAAGGATCAAGGGTGGTGATTCCGGTAGGGGGTCAGCAGCCTCCTAGTTCAGGGGTTGGGGCTAGGCTTGAGTGGTAGAAGGCTCAGAAGAATCCTAGGAAAAAGAAGACTTCTGAAGTAATAAATAGGACTATTCCGTAACGGAGTCCTTTTTGGACGGGTGGTGTATGATGTCCTTGGAATGTTCCTTCTCGGACGATATCTCGTCATCATTGATATATAGTTAGTAGAAGCAATATTGTTCCTAGAACTATTAGGGTTGTAGAGTGGAAGTGAAATCAGATAGCAAGTCCAGAGGTTATTAGGAGAGCGGCTACTGCTCCCGTTAGTGGTCATGGGCTGGGGTCGACTATGTGGTATGCGTGTGCTTGGTGGGCCATTAGACGTTTTCTTGTAGGTATAGGCTTAGAAGAAGTACAAAGACGTATGCTTGAATTATAGCAACGGCAACTTCGAGCAGTGTTAGGAGGAAAAGAAGGGTGGTTGTAAGAATGGCAACTGTTGGTATTAATGGAAGGAGTACAAATGCAGCAGTGGCAATAAGTTGAATTAAAAGATGACCTGCTGTTAGATTAGCAGTTAGTCGAACTCCTAGGGCCAGGGGTCGAATAAATAGGCTAATGGTTTCGATAATAATAAGAACTGGGATTAGAAGGGTGGGTGTTCCTTCTGGAAGGAGATGACCTAAAGCATGGGTAGGTTGGTTTCGTATACCAATGATGACGGTTGCAAGTCAAAGAGGGACTGCAAGGCCTATGTTGAGTGAAAGTTGTGTAGTTGGTGTAAATGTATATGGTAGCAGGCCAAGTATGTTAAGTGTAATAAGGAAAATTATTAAGGAGGTTAGCAGGGTAGCTCATTTATGTCCGCCTAAATTTAATGGTAGGAGGAGTTGTTGAGTGAAGCGATTAATAAATCAACCTTGTAGCGTTAGGAGTCGGTTGTTTAGTCATCGGGCTGAAGGGGTAGGATAAAGTATTCATGGTAAGGCTAGGGCTAGGGCAATAAGTGGTACGCCTAGGTATGTGGGGCTTATAAATTGATCGAAGAAGCTTAGTGTCATGGTCAGTTTCAGGCTTTTGTTTTAGGCATTTCAGCACTTTGGGTTGATGGTTCATTTGGGAAAATATGGGCTAGAACTTTTGGGGGAATAAGTGTAAGGAAAATGAATCAGGAAAATACTAGGATTATAAATCAAGGGGCGGGGTTGAGTTGAGGCATGTCACTATGGGTGGTTGGGAGTCACCAGTCTTTAGCTTAAAAGGCTAACGCTATGCCCTGTTTAGCTTCGTAGTGTAGGCGTCTTCAAGTATTATAGAGGATCAGTTTTCAAAGTGTTCTAGTGGAACGGCTTCAACTACGATTGGTATGAAGCTGTGGTTTGCACCGCAGATTTCGGAGCATTGACCATAGAATACACCAGGGCGGGATGTAATGAAGGCTGTTTGGTTTAGTCGGCCGGGCACTGCGTCTATTTTTACGCCTAGTGCTGGTACTGCTCATGAGTGTAAAACGTCTTCGGCTGAAACGAGTACGCGGATGGGGGATTCAATTGGAATAACTATTCGGTGATCTGCTTCTAGTAGGCGGAATTGCCCGGGGGTAAGGTCTTGGGTAGGAATTATGTAGGAATCGAAGCCAAGGTCTTCGTAATCTGTATACTCGTAACTTCAGTATCATTGGTGGCCCATAGCTTTGATAGTGAGATGTGGGTCATTAATTTCATCCATAAGGTAGAGAATTCGGAGTGATGGGAGGGCGATTAGAATAAGAATTACTGCGGGGAGTACAGTTCAGATGATTTCGATTTCTTGGGAGTCAAGAATATATTTATTGGTTAGTTTGGTGGAGACTATTGCCACAATAATATAAAGTACTAGTGTGCTGATTAGGAAGACAATTATTAGGGCATGATCGTGGAAATGAAGTAGCTCTTCTATAACGGGTGAAGCCGCATCTTGGAATCCTAGTTGAGAGGGATGTGCCATTCTGGCTATGCCCAAGATACGCGAGAGTCTAACTCGCGACTTCGCCTTGACAAGGCGGTATAATATCTTTACTAGTATCTTATGAAGAAAGTGACAGAGTGGTTATGTGACTGGCTTGAAACCAGTAGATGGGGGTTCAATTCCTCCCTTTCTCGTTAGTTTGATTGGACTTGGACGAAGGCAGGCTCTTCGAATGTGTGATATGGAGGAGGGCAGCCATGCAGTCATTCCACATTAGTTGTGGTTAGTTCAACTGATAGAACTTCTCGTTTGGCAGTAAATGCTTCTCAAATAATGAAAAGGAACATGATTACTGCAACTAGAGAAATTAAAGATCCGATAGAAGAAACAGTATTTCATAATGTATAGGCATCAGGGTAGTCTGAGTACCGTCGAGGTATTCCGGCTAATCCAAGGAAATGCTGTGGGAAGAATGTAAGGTTAACGCCTAGGAACATTACTCCGAAGTGGATTTTAGTTCAGGTATTGTGGAGTGTATATCCTGTAAAAAGAGGGAATCAGTGTACGAAAGCAGCTACGATGGCAAATACGGCTCCTATTGAAAGAACGTAGTGGAAGTGGGCAACTACATAGTAGGTATCATGAAGGACAATGTCCAGTGATGAATTAGCCAGGACAATTCCTGTTAGTCCACCTACAGTAAAGAGGAAAATAAACCCTAGGGCTCATAGGAGAGGCGTTTCTCATTTGATAGCACCTCCGTGTAGTGTGGCCAGTCAGCTAAATACTTTTACACCTGTTGGGATGGCGATAATTATTGTGGCGGATGTAAAGTATGCACGTGTATCAACGTCCATTCCAACTGTGAACATATGGTGGGCTCAAACGATAAACCCTAGTAGGCCAATTGCCATCATGGCTCATACCATTCCTATATAACCGAAAGGTTCTTTTTTTCCGGAATAGTAGGCAACAATGTGTGAAATTATTCCAAAGCCTGGTAGAATTAAAATGTATACCTCTGGGTGACCAAAGAATCAGAATAAATGCTGGTAAAGAATGGGGTCTCCGCCACCTGCTGGATCGAAGAATGTTGTGTTTAGGTTTCGGTCTGTGAGTAGTATAGTAATACCAGCTGCTAAGACAGGGAGGGAAAGAAGAAGAAGGACGGCTGTAATTAGAACAGCTCATACAAACAGTGGTGTTTGATATTGAGAAATGGCAGGGGGTTTTATGTTAATAATAGTTGTAATGAAGTTGATTGCCCCAAGAATTGAGGAAATACCTGCTAAGTGAAGTGAAAAAATAGTTAGATCTACAGAGGCCCCTGCGTGTGCTAAGTTTCCTGCAAGAGGCGGGTATACTGTTCATCCTGTCCCAGCTCCAGCTTCTACTCCTGAGGAGGCTAGTAGTAGGAGGAATGATGGAGGAAGTAATCAGAAGCTTATGTTATTTATTCGTGGGAATGCTATATCGGGGGCTCCAATTATTAGGGGGATTAGTCAGTTCCCAAAGCCTCCAATCATAATTGGTATTACTATAAAGAAAATTATTACAAATGCGTGTGCTGTAACAATAACATTATAAATCTGGTCGTCCCCCAGAAGGGCTCCGGGCTGGCTCAGTTCAGCTCGAATAAGAAGGCTAAGGGCTGTGCCAACTATTCCAGCTCAGGCACCGAATACTAAATAAAGGGTGCCGATGTCTTTATGGTTGGTTGAGAAGAATCAGCGAGTGATTGCCACAGGTAAGGTGGCTGAGGTAGGCGGTGGATTGTAACCCCACATACAGAGGTTTAAGCCCTCTCCTTACCAAGCCTTGAAGTGTTTATCATATCAGATTGCAAATCTGAAGAAGCAGATTAATCGTCTGCCGGGGCTTTCCCCCGCTTACTTGTTTTTGCGGGGGAAAGTAGATGAATGCTCTCTGGTTTGGGCGCTTAGCTGTTAACTAAGAATTTGTAGGATCGAGGCCTTCTCATCTAGAAAGGCCTTAGCTTAATTAAAGTGTTTGTTTTGCATGCAGAAGATGTGGGGTAATGTCCCGCAGGTCTTATCAGGGACTGGGAGATTTTCACTCCCGCTTAGAGCTTTGAAGGCTCTTGGTCTAAGTGCTATCCTAAGTTCCTTTAAGGGGTTAATAGGGCGAGGGCTGTAGGGGTGAGTGGAAGTAGGGTAATTGTTCCTACGATTGTGATGGAGAGTGGCAGGGTTATTTGTAGTTGTTGTAGGCGTCAGGGGGTGGTACCTGTTAGGGTATTTGGGGACATGGTTAGGGTTATGGCATAGGAGAGGCGAAGGTAGAAGTATAGGCTGATTAGGGCTGTTAGGGCGGCAATTGTTGCTGTAGTGGCCAGTTGTTGTTTGGTAAGTTCTTGTAGGATTAATCATTTGGGTGCGAAGCCTGTTATAGGGGGAAGGCCTCCTAAGGACAGTAGTATAAGGGGGGTGAGGGCGGTAAGGATAGGAGTTTTTGCTCAAGATGTGGAAAGGGTGTTAATGTTTGTTGAGTTGTTTAGTTTGAAGACTAGGAATGCTGAAAATGTTATAATAAAGTAGGTGAGCAGGGTTAGTAGAGCAAGTGAGGGTATGAATTGGGTTACTAGTATTATTCATCCGAGGTGGGCGATTGATGAATATGCTAGGATTTTTCGTAGTTGGGTTTGGTTTAGTCCGCCTCATCCGCCTACGAGGGTTGATGTAAGGCCTAAGAAGATCAGGAAGTCTGTGTTATTTGGTTGCATTTGAAGGATGAGAGCGAATGGGGCTAGCTTTTGTCATGTAGAGAGGATTAGACCAGTGGTGAGGTCAAGTCCTTGTAAAACCTCTGGAAGTCAGGCGTGGACAGGGGCTAGCCCAATTTTAAGGGCAAGGGCTATTGTGAGGATAGTGGCTGAAAATGGGTGGGCTAGTTGCTGAATTTCTCACTGGCCAGTAAGTCATGCATTAGTGGTGCTGGCAAATAGGATTATTGCGGCTGCAGTGGCTTGGGTGAGGAAATATTTGGTGGTTGCTTCGATTGCGCGTGGGTGATGATGTTGTGCTATTAGTGGAATGATAGCCAGGGTATTTATTTCAAGTCCCATTCAGGCAAGAAGTCAGTGGGAGCTTGCGAATGTAATGGTTGTTCCTAGGCCTAAGCTGAATAGTAAGGTGGTTAGGATGTAGGGATTCATTAGTAGAGGAAGGATTTTAACCAACATGATTGGGGTATGGGCCCAAAAGCTTACTTAGCTGACTTTACTAGAAAGTGGTGTAGTGGAAGCACTAAGAGTTTTGATCTCTTAAGGATGGGTTCGAGTCCCTTTTTTCTAAGGAGTTGGAGGGATTTTAACCCTCATGTTTCACTCTATCAAAGTGGCCCTTTAAAATTCAGGCACAAGTCCTTTAAAGGTTAGAGTTGAGGGGGTAGGCCTGCAAAGGCGATTGGGAGAGCCAGGTGTCATACGACAAGGGCTAGTGTTAGGGGAAGGAAATTTTTTCAGACTAGGTGTATTAGTTGGTCGTATCGGAATCGAGGGTAGGAGGCTCGAACTCATAAGAATACGATTGACAGGAGGGCGGCTTTGGTTATAATGTTTATTGCTGTTAGTTCAGGTAATGTTGGGGTATGTGAAGCGCCGAGGAAGAGGATTGTGGAAAGTGTGTTCATAAGAAGGATGTTAGCGTATTCTGCGAGGAAAAATAGGGCGAAAGGGCCTCCTGCATACTCTACATTAAATCCTGATACTAACTCGGATTCGCCTTCAGTAAGGTCGAATGGTGCTCGATTTGTTTCGGCTAGGGTTGAGATATATCATATGGCTGCTAGGGGTAGGGCGGGTAAGATTAATCAGATGCTTTCTTGGGCGGTATTAAAGGTTTGTAATGTGAATCCGCCGGCGAAGATGATTACGTTCAATAGGATTAAACCTAAGCTGACTTCGTAGGAGATGGTTTGGGCTACTGCTCGGAGGGCTCCTATAAGGGCATATTTTGAATTGGATGCTCAGCCTGATCCTAAAATGGAGTAGACGGCGAGACTTGAGAGGGCGAGGATAAATAGGATTCCAAGGTTGAGGTCAACTACAGGATAGGGTATAGGTATAGGGGCTCAGAGTGTTAGGGCTAGTGTCAGTGCAAGTATGGGGGTTGCTAAGAAGAGAACTGGAGAGGAGGTTGAGGGGCGGATTGGTTCTTTAATAAAGAGTTTCACTCCGTCTGCAATGGGTTGGAGAAGGCCATATGGCCCAACAATGTTTGGTCCTTTTCGCAGTTGTATGTAGCCTAACACTTTTCGTTCAAGTAGGGTGAGGAATGCAACGGCTAATAGGACGGGAACAATAAAGGCTAATGGGTTGAGTAGGTGGGTAATTAGAGGTGTGATCATAGTTAAGGAGAGGATTTGAACCTCTATTGAAAGGGCTTAGGTCTTTTGCAATAACCGGGATCTGCCACCTTAACATGCCATTTTCGTTGGCTTGGAGAATATGCCCTCTTAGTTGTTTTAGTTGTTTTCATCAAGTGAGGGGAGGGCGTGTTTTTAACATAGGCCCTTTCTTTTCGGTCCTTTCGTACTAGAAAAGAGCATAGCATAGATAGAAACTGACCTGGATTACTCCGGTCTGAACTCAGATCACGTAGGACTTTAATCGTTGAACAAACGAACCCTTAATAGCGGCTGCACCATTAGGATGTCCTGATCCAACATCGAGGTCGTAAACCCTCTCGTCGATATGGGCTCTGGGAGAGGATTGCGCTGTTATCCCTGGGGTAACTTGGTCCGTTGATCGACTATGTCGGATCATTTTTGGTCAGTTATACTGTTTCTTAGAGGGGTGGCTCTTAGTTGTGAGAGGGGTGCTCTCGTTCCACATGGGGGTTTTGTTTTTCCCCGCGGTCGCCCCAACCGAAGACATGTCGGGTAGGTATCCAAAATAAGTTTAGCTTTGTTGTTTTTAGCTGTTCTTTATGGTCTGCCTTATGTCTAAAGCTCCACAGGGTCTTCTCGTCTTATGGTTTTATCCCCGCTTCTGCACGGGGAGATCAATTTCATTGACTGGAAAAAGGAGACAGTTAAGCCCTCGTTATGCCATTCATACGGGTCTTCATTTAAAAGACAAGTGATTGCGCTACCTTCGCACGGTCAAAATACCGCGGCCGTTAAACATGTAGTCACGGGGCAGGCGGGACCTCTTATGTTTTGTTTTGCAAGAGGCGATGTTTTTGGTAAACAGGCGAGGCTTGTGTTTGCCGAGTTCCTTCTTATTCTTTTAGTCTTTCCTTGTAGGCACTCCAGTGTAGGGTTAACGGTAAGTTTAAGTTGAGTGTTCTTCTGGTTTTTTAATTTATTTACTCAGTTCCCTCTTTTTTTGGGTCCGGTAATGGATCAGTGGATTGGTCCGTTCTGATATACACGTGTGCGTGGAGAACGTCTGAAAGTTCGTTCTTATTACTCATATTAGCAGTATCTCTCACATGGTTGCATGGGTAGGCCTGATAGGGGTTAGGGGTGTAAGATTTTTTATCATAATTTTGGGTTGGGATTATTACTGTATGTCTGAGCTTTAACGCTTTCTATTGTGGTGGCTGCTTTTAGGCCCACTTAAACATTTATCCTTAATTAATATGATCTTTAACCACCTAGTAAAGTTGTATCTTTTTTCAAAGGAGCTGTACCTTCTTTGAATAACTCTTCTAGTTTTCCTATGTCCGTGTTGTATATTTTGATTTGGTTGGGAAATCTGGAAGGCTGAACTTAAATTCATTTCTCAGGCAACCAGCTATAACTGGGCTCGGTAAGTCTGTCACTTCTACTCGAAGCTCTTCCCACTCTTTTGCCACAGAGACGGGTTGGCCCCACAATGGGCTGTCTTGGAGTAGCTCGTCCAGTTTCGGGGTGTCAAACTAAAGATCTCTTTGCTTGAATTTTACTGGCTAAAGCATGATGCAAAAGGTACGAGTTTTAGTCTCTGCTTTTTTTGGCTTTGATGGTTTATTTCATTTCTTTTTCAGCATTCCCTTGCGGTACTGTTTCTATTGCTCACATGGTCTCTTTTCTGTCGCACATACTAGGACGGAAGAATGATTTATTTGTTTTTAATTCAGGGTATTTTGGGTTATTAATAATTGGTTGTTAGGTTGGTGGGTGGGCTAGCTTTTAGGCTTCAGGGTAACCCGATTTGCACGGGTGACTTCTCAGTGTAAGGGAGGTGCTTTTCTGTCTTAGCTATACTCTGGTTGTTCCAAGTGCACCTTCCGGTACACTTACCATGTTACGACTTGCCTCCCCTTTTCATGTATAACAGTTTAGGTAAGGATTGGTAGTTAGAGTTTGGGGAGAGTGACGGGCGGTGTGTGCGCGCTTCAGTGCCGGTTTCAGTAGGACATTCTGGTTTCTACTTACTATTAAATCCTCCTTCAAATGCACGTTTCAGTGTATTATTCGTATTCCCTGAAGTAGGGAATGTAGCCCATTTCTTCCCTTTCCATGCGCTACACCTCGACCTGACGTTCTGGATTTTTTTCATCTTTGCTTACTATAGGACCTTCACAGGGTAAGCTGGCGACGGCGGTATATAGGCGGGTTAAACTAGGAAAGGTGAGGTTGAACGGGGATTATCGGTTCTAGAACAGGCTCCTCTAAGTGGATCTAAAGCACCGCCAAGTCCTTTGGGTTTTAAGCTATTGCTCGTAGTTCCCGGGCGGATAGTGGAGTGTAACACTATCAATGTTTACGGCTAAGCATAGTGGGGTATCTAATCCCAGTTTGTGACATAGCTTTCGTGGGTTCAGGATTAATAAAGCCACTTTCGTGATAGTTCCTCATGCCTTCGGGTACGTATAACAGTTCTGAAGGTGTTTGGCTTTAGTTTGGTGTATTTTCCCTAACCACTCTTTACGCCGGTTATTATCAACTTGGACCTCTCGTATAACCGCGGTGGCTGGCACGAGTTTTACCGGTCCTCTTTGCTTTAACTAAGTCAAGTTTTCACTTATTGCTTAATGTTTATCACTGCTGGATTCCCTTGGGGGTGTGGCTGAGCAAGGCGTCTTGGGCTGCGGAGGCGTGCCTGATACCTGCTCCTTGTCCCCGGGCGGGGGACTGAGGGCATTCTCACGGGTGCGCGGAGACTTGCATGTGTAAGTTTGGCTAGAGTTGATAGTAAAGTCAGGACCAAGCCTTTGTGCTTGCGGGACTTTTTAGTGTCCATCTTAACATCTTCAGTGTTATGCTCTGCATTAAGCTACGCTAGC